AAGTGGTGATGAAACGTATAACTTGTACAAATCTTTCCATTTTCCAATTCGATCCGATCCACTCGTTCGTAGAGCTATTTACTCGATCGCAGACATTTGTGCAACACCTCTAACAGAGGAACAAATAGTCAATTTGGAAAGAACTTCTTGTCAGCCTCTTTCAGATATGAATCTATCTGATTCAGAAGGGAATAACTTGCATCAGTATCTCAGTTTCAATTCAAACATGGGTTTGATTCACACGCCATGTTCTGAGAAGTATTTACCATCCGGAAAGAGGAAAAAACGGAGTCTTTGTCTAAAGAAATGCGTTGAGAAAGGGCAGATGTATAGAACCTTTCAACTAGATAGTGCTTTTTCAAATCTCTCAAAATGGAATCTGTTCCAAACATATATGCCATGGTTTCTTACTTCGACAGGGTGCAAATATCTCAATTTCACCCTTTTAGATACTCTTTCAGACCCATTGCCGATACTAAGTAGCAGTCAAAAATTTGTATCCATTTTTCATGATATGATCCATGGATCAGATATATCACGGCCAATTCTTCAGAAGATTCTTCCACAATGGACTCTGATAAGTGAGATTTCGAGTCAATGTTTACAGAATCTTCTTCTGTCCGAAGAAATGATTCATCGAAAGAATGAGTCACCCATTCCATTGATATGGGCACATCTGAGATCAACAAATGCTCGGGAGTTCCTCTATTCAATCTTTTTCCTTCTTCTTTTTGCTGGATATCTCGTTCGTATACATCTTCTCTTTGTTTCCCGAGCCTCTAGTGAGTTACAGACAGAGTTAGAAAAGATCAAATCTTTGATGATTCCATCATACATGATGGAATTTCGAAAACTTCTGGATAGGTATCCTACATCTGAACTGAATTCTTTCTGGTTAAAGAATCTCTTTCTAGTTGTTCTGGAACAATTAGGAGATTCTCTGGAAGAAATACGGGGTTTTGCTTCTGGTGGCAACATGCTATTGGGTGGTGGTCCCGCTTATGGGATCAAATCAATACGTTCTAAGAAGAAATATTGGAAGATCAATCTCATCGATCTTGTAAGTCTCATACCAAATCCCATCAATCGAATCATTTTTTCGAGAAATACGAGACATCTAAGTCGTACAAGTAAAGAGATCTATTCATTGATAAGAAAAAGAAAAAACGTGAACGGTGATTGGATTGATGAGAAAATAGAATTATGGATCGCGAATAGTGATTCGATTGATGATGAAGAAAGAGAATTCTTGGTTCAGTTCTCCACCTTAACGACAGAAAAAAGGATTGATCAAATTCTATTGAATCTGACTCATAGTGATCATTTATCAAAGAATGACTCTGGTTATCAAATGATTGAACAACCGGGATCAATTTCCTTACGATACTTAGTTGACATTCATAAAAAGGATCTAATGAATTATGAGTTCAATAGATCCTGTTTAGCAGAAAGACGGATATTCCTTGCTCATTATCAGACAATCGCTTATTCACAAACCTCGTGCGGGGCTAATAGTTTTCATTCCCCATCTCCTCATGGAAAACCCTTTTCGCTCCGCTTAGCCCTATCCCCTTCTAGAGGTATTTTAGTTATAGGTTCTATAGAAACTGGACGATCCTGTTTGGTCAAATACCTAGCGACAAACTCCTATGTTCCTTTCATTACGGTATTTCCGAACAAGTTCCTGGATGACAAGCCTAAAGGTTATCCTATTGATGATAGTGACGATATTTATATTGATGATATTGATATTGATGATAGTGAGGATGACCTTGATATTGATACGGAGCTGCTAACTATGACGAATGTGCTAACTATGTATATGACGCCAAAAAGAGACCTATTTGATATCACCCTTCAATTCGAATTAGCAAAAGCAATGTCTCCTTGCATAATATGGATTCCAAACATTCATGATCTGCATGTGAATGAGTCGAATTACTTATCCCTCGGTCTATTAGAGAACTATCTCTCCAGGGATTGTGAAAGATGTTCCACTGGAAAGATTCTTGTTATTGCTTCGACTCATATTCCCCAAAAAGTGGATCCCGCTCTAATAGCTCCGAAGAAATTCAATACATGCATTAAGATACGAAGGCTTCTTCTTCCACAACAACGAAAGCACTTTTTCATTCTTTCATATACTAGGGGATTTCACTTGGAAAAGAGGATGTTCCATACTAACGGATTCGGGTCCATAACCATGGGTTCCAATGCGCGAGATCTTGTAGCACTTATCAACGAGGCCCTATCCATTAGTATTACACAGAAGAAATCCATTCTAGAAACTAATACAATTAGATTAGCTCTTCATAGAAAAACTTGGGATTTTCGATCCCAGATAAGATCGGTTCAGGATCATGGGATCCTTTTCTATCAGATAGGAAGGGCTGTTGCACAAAATGTACTTCTAAGTAATTGCCCCATAGATCCTATATCTATCTATATGAAAAAGAAATCATGTAAGGGAGGGGATTCTGATTTGTACAAATGGTACTTC